TGAACAAACTTGGTTGACGAACATGGTTTATGCGCCGCTAATCTAGCGGCTTGTCGAGCATTTGACAAACTCACACCATCCATTTCAAATGGGATTTGTCCCGTGGACACACGAGCAATCCAACCCGTAGGATTTCCTTTTCCTCTTCCCATTCGAACTTCTGCAGGTTTCCCCGTAATAGGAAGATCTGCGAGAACTCTTACCCATATCTTACAATTTCTTCGGAATTGTCCGCTCATAGCACGATGGAATTGTCCGCTTGTAGCCCGACGCGCTGCTTCAATGGCTCGATATGAAAGACGACCAGCTCTACAACTTTTGGTGCCATATCTTCCAAAACCCAGTTGTGTACCATCCGGTTCGCGACCCCTACTACATCTGCATTTAAAATATTTACTATATTTCGTACGTTTCGGATATAGCACGTCCCTTCTTATTTTGACTATATGAGATCCGCACTTTGACACCTGAAATTCCGTTACGAGTAGATACTTCCGCAGGAGCATAATCGATTTTATGGTTAAATACATTACAAGATGTTTTTCCATACTTTCCGCATTCAGTTCTAGCTATTTCCGCACCCCCTAATCGACCAGAACAACAAATACGTATCCCCTCCACCCCTTTTGGCATTTTTAATGGAATATCCTTCACTATTTGACTAAAAATGGAACGAAATGAGATTGGATTGTTCCTCAGTTGAAAAGAGATGTCTTGAGCAATCAGAGAAGCACTTTGATAAACAGATTTGATCCTTACCGACTTAATTAAGGTATTAGTGTTTGTTGTATTAGACAAAAAAGTAGACAAAAAAGATCGCATTTTTAGCACTTCGTGAAAATAAGAGTTGTACCCGTACGTAATTCTCCTCTTTCCCAGTATGATCTCTATCATCATCTCTATTCCCTTTATCAATTTGCCTATCCTACCTAGGTCTATTAATTTCTCTATCAATTCCATTACCTTATCCTTACCCATGAGGGTCCTACATTTGATCCTCAAATGAGCTAGGAGTTGTTGCCGGGCATACGCTAAAAAGGGGTTATTATACGCCCCAACCCCATCCTCTTTTAAAAAGAAGGCAGCACCGAAGAAAGGAATGAGCGATTTTTTTGTTGTTTCCGCGAAGCGAGGATCATTCGCTTCGCGAATGAAGTGGATCAACCTCTTTTTGGGTCGGGCCAAACACTTTTTATCGCCGGTAGAGCTTTCTAAAAAAAAAGCGATGAGAGAGCGTATTAAGCTTCCTCCCTTCGCTCCCCCCATCGTAGATGGTTCAGCCACACCCGGTGCCACGAAATGATTGAGAACTAGGACGGGGTTGAAATGCATTTTATTCTTAGTATTAAAAAAGTATTGCATGACCGAATAATTCAAGGAGAGGCGCACAGCGGGGAGGGTCCTTTTTAGTAGATGACTCGTCGGGCCGTCGGACTTTGTTATTTGTTTAATTATTTGTAAATTTTGTAAATTTCCCATAATAGGGAAAGGTATGTCATTTACTAAATGGTAATATAAAATGAAAAGCTTGGCGTATTTAGGAGGAAGACGCTTGAAGGCCCCGCTCACCCGAAGTAATTTAAATAAATGATTCTTTCTCGATGGTGATCGGTCATGGTATCCATAACGTTGCATCTTTTTCGGCCAAATCCGGATTTCGTTTTGCTTCTCCCGGTCGATCGACTCGACTCTTTTCCCTGCCCCCCGGCCTCTCACTTCGTTTCGTTCTTCCTCTGTACCCTCGCTTGAATGAAGACACCCGATCCCGATCGGCCCGACTTTCCCAAATGTCGACCACCAGCCCTTTTCCTTTAGTACGGGTCTTGATTTCTTGTTTTGTTTTCGTTTTAGTAGTGGTGATGGCCCGGGATGAAATAAATTAATGAATGTCCTTTTGGGAAAATGTAGAATAATACACCTACCGAGACGAAAGCCAGGGGCGAGTTTCGTAGGTGAAGGTATCGAACTGAAATAAGATCTAAGATTGACATCTTGATACAATGATTTACCAAAATAATAAATTGAGTCAATGGTGACAGAGCCGAGGAAACAGATGCGCGAAAGCCGTTGCGCTTGTTTGTGGCGCAGCCGTTTTCTTGCTGGAAGAAGAGCCGCTTCTTTTTTGCGGCGGGGGCTTCCATTCACCAGCGCAGACTACATACACGTGCTCTCCGAACCGTGCTAGATAGTCACCCATCACACGGCTCTAAAACCCAACCTGTGGTGGATCCCGGGGGACAAAGTCAAAGCGCCTGATCCTTTGCCCCCGCTGCTGCGGATCAAGCAGCAACGCAGCTCGTGATAAGCTTAGCTTAAGCCGCTAACGTTCGGTGAATAAAAAAGAAAGATGGGTTTTTAGCTCCTTCCCTTCCACTGCATAGCAGCGCTATCAGGTACTACGAGCCCTCTGCCCCACGCATCTAACCAGCTCGCGTGGTTCACCGGTTCCACCGAAAGCTCTCATTTGTTGAAGCGGAGCATAGTGCGGCGCCGAGGGAGAAAGGTCTCTTTTTTTTCTATTTATTCACTGATCTGAAATGAAACTTAGCACCTGTTTTTTTAACAAGCAGAATCAGTCTATCCGAACCGCAGACGCACTTTTAAGATCAGTGACGGCCTCTCCAGTGGAGCTGGGCGCCGGGGCCCTGGATGCGCTAGCGATCGGCACATTAGGGGAGTACTTGCCCGGGTTTCTCGGCCTGGTATCCTTATCCTCGCGTTCATGATATCTACATTCAACTGTGCCCCGGAGACACGGTCGAAGCACGCCCGCCCCGTGTGCTTCACGACATGCTCTGGTCCCGGGTTTCTTCCTGTGGTCTTCTAGCGTTAGAAGAAGTCGTGTCCGTACCGGACATCTGCAACGTCCTCTCACGCCTTTTTTGTTTTTAACAAAGAAAGATCAGGAAAAGACGGACCGAACCCATTCGGTGATTTTCGCGGTCGCCCTCACTGAACCAACTTGGATCTGAACTACGATTCAGATCAAGTCTTACCGAAATTGGATTTCCTTTTCGTGCCATATGCCAATGTCATAGGAATTTACTTTTGCCCCTTTCTGCCCTTTCCTCTATTTGTTCGATAGCCTCCTCGTTCTATTAGAATTCAAAACCCATTGTCGTCCACAGTTTCCTTGTCGACGCGAAGGGGCAAGCAGCCCCCCCCCAAGTCTGAGATCAGTATCATTGGATACCGCGGTTGTGGCTTGAAGGCCGCATGCAAGTTCTTCAATATTTAGAGAGAGAGTATGTGTTAGTACGAGATCGCGCTATCAACTTATTTGATTTTTCTCAATGATTAGGTATCAATTGTCCTTAGGAACCGTACATGCACCTTTGTTTGGATGCCGATCGAATATTGTTACAATACGAAATACTTGAAGGCCACACGCAATTGACTCACCTACATTTTATGCTCCCACCCTTTTGTAGACTCCGCCACTTATTAAATAGGGCTCTGGGAAAGTGCTCACATCAACAACAATGAAGGAGCTTCTCGATGGGTTAGAGCGTTTGCGATACAATGTATCTTATTTTTTTTTAGGATCTTCCACACTTATATTACATCACCAAAGTTTGTGGAATACACAACGCCCTCAGGCGGCGATAACAGCCACACATGCCTTCCAACATTGGCGTAAATTGAACTCTTGGCAAGGTTATGTGCGTCGGTGTTGGACCTCCTTCCTTCATGGACGAGCTCAAAGGATTGGAACGCAGCGCCTCTCGCTTTGATCTCCCGAACAATGTGGCCATAAGGTCCCATTCCTTCTTCTCTCAAGCTCCTGACAACCCCCAAGCAGTCGGTCGCCAGTCTAATATGACGCAGCAACAGATCGCTGGCAAGCGCCAGCCCCTCTCTGCATGCCATGGCCTCCAGGGATTCTGGGTCGATCACGTCTTCCACACTCTGTCCTTAAGGTATTTTAAAGCTCCATTAGTCGAGTTGCCCACATCGGATGGCATTCCTAGATACTTTTCGTTCAGCGACTCATTATGGACATTTAGAATTCCCATGATTTCCTCACGTACATTATTCTGGCAGCCCTTAGCAAAAAGAATTGAGGACTTGTCCAGATTTACCTGCTGTCCCGAGGCACGGCAGTAAACTTGCAACACATCCTTTACCTCCTGAGCACTCTCCCTATTCGCCCTAAAAAACAGCAGGCTGTCATCTGCAAAGAGAAGGTGGTTCACCGACGGAGCTGACGGTGCCACCAAAATACCCTGAAGTGTTGATGAATGGTTTCTATGTTTCAAGAGGCACGAAAGGCCCTCTGCTGCCAACAGGAAGAGATAGGGAGAGATTGGATCACCCTGCCTATAGATGGGTAGGTGCCCCTGGATGGCTTGAAACTTTCCAGGCGGTCACCATTGAACAGAACTGAGAAAGAGACGGTGGACACCAGGCGCATCACCATCTCCACCCATATACGATGGAAGCCTAACTTGAGCATGATAGCTCGGAGATAGTCCCACTCCAGACGGTCATAAGCCTTCCTCATATCCAACTTGAATGCGCAAAACCTCGTTGAAGTCACAGTCACCACAACCAAGGAAGCGAAGAATCCGCCTTTAAGTGCCTCATCATCTCCCAAGTCTTGTAACGAAGGCTTCTGTTTGCTTCACCGTACCAACAGGTTAGCCTCCAAATGTCCTCATGAACCTCCATGTCAATGTGCTACTTAGAGAAATTCCTCATGTTTAGCTTAAGAGGGTTCCTCCAGTAAACACGGAGACCTCCACTACGACCACAGCTTCCCACACCAAAAGCGTGATCAAACCCCAAAGTAGCCGCCAAGCCTTCCACTCGATACTTTGTTTGCTATTTGAGTCTCCACCAAGCAAAGAATCGACGGCGCACACTCCTTCGCGAGATCGCACTGAAGGTCTACCCCCACTGGTGTCAGCCCTTCTTCGAACTGATCAACAATGTCCGCCACCTTCATCTGGAATTGCACCGTAAACGGGTTCGCACCGAGGATGCGGAACCTAATGTCGCGAGCCAAGGACCATGCAGCACGCATGTCGTCGAAGAAGGCCGACTGGCTAAATCCTTTCGACGTGTGCACCTTCACAACCGCCATCCACTGCGTATTCTCTTCCACGCTAGGCACCTCCTCTTCCCAGATCAGATCATCGAAGTCCTCGCATGAAAGAATGCCGTGTTCCTGTCCCCTTCCTTTAGGCAATCCACTCTACTTCGTTGTTTAGCCAAGATTTCCTCTCTAAGGAGGAGCTCGGCAATGAATTTGTTTGGCTAGCGTCCGCTCACGATCACTCCCAGGCAGGCAAACAATCGATTTACCATTTTCTGATCCGGCACAACATACTTACTAATAGATGAAGATGAATGCGTGTCTTTTTATTCTTCCAGTGTCTAAGTCAAGTATTCATTCTATATTCTTTGGCTAGGTAGCATAAAACATAAAGGAGTCTAGGTTCGGGACTCCTAACCTTATCGATAGTGGACATAGTAGTGGACCTTGGCGCAAGCCTTAGTAAGTCGTCTCGCAGGCGTACTCGGTACTCGAAAGTAAATGCTGCTAGCTAATCCATAAGCACGAAAAGAGGGGAGCCCGACTCAAGGTTCACACGGAAAAGGTAGAGTAGAATCGCACACTTGTCTTTAATTGCCTATTGGGTCGCTTCGCTTGCTATACGCTAAACGCTAACTCGACTTGCAACTTTCCTTTCCACAAGAAGTGCCAGTATCGAAGCAAAGGAGCCGGGTTTCCCTTTTTACCAAAAGGAGATTGTGATTGAACAATAGAGCGAGGGGATCGTTTTCTCAAAAGCAAAAGACAGATTGGAGTCATCGACGTAATTCAAGGCATGGAAGTGTGTCTCTTCGCCATAGGCTGGCTATCAAGTTTGAGAAAATCGAGCTTCAAGATGCCATTGTCTATCTTCGAATATTTCTGAATTACGACTTTATTAGCGCTTACTATAGACGAAATTCCTAATTAGGTCACTTGGCTCATTCGAAAGGAAAAAGACACTAACTAAAGGGGTCAAACAAGCGATTCGCAAATGAAACTATCTAATCGATCATCAGAGAAGCGAAGAATTGAAGAAGTCACTGCTAACACATTAAATCCAACTCGGTCTTCAAAAACAGTATCTTTGGATCCGAGCTCCACTTCGGGATTAGTGGAAGAAACCGGCTCAATGAAGTTCTCGAAATCAGTATGGGAGGAGTATGGAAGCCGTGCAACTGGACCCACGGGAACCGGAAACTAGTGGGCTTCACCTCTTTCCTAAAATTAGTACTCGCACTAGAGAGGAGAAGCATGAGACGGGCCGCCTACCAGTTGTCTTATCATCGGGTTTCGGTACATTAGGGATTTGAGAGCTCTATGTGTCCAGAAAAAGGAACCTACCAAGATAGAAGCCAAGTGTAAGTGTCATGGCAACCCAAACACGAAGTGGGAATTATCAGGAGCTTGTCGTTGAGGAGGCAGTAGCCCCTCCTCTAAAGAGCTAGAAAATAGTGGTGAGTGTGTGCCTTCTGCCTGTGAGGTTTCTCTTCACTCTTCAACTTCACTTATATATAAAGAGAAAGTGGCTCTCATATGTGTGGATGTAGGGCCGTGGAGCTTCTCTGTCTATTTATGTTGGGGAATCTGTTAGCTCCCATGGGTTTCATCCTTGGATAAGTCTGTTATCAAGAGGCAGACAGCATAACCATTCTTCAAAGGTAATATGAATTGGCTCTTTCTCTTGGCCATGCAAAAGAGTGAACTATTCCTATGTACAATCCACTTAAGAATGTGTCACAACTTAAATAGGAGCTTCTTGCCCGGGTCAGACGGTATCTACGCTATCTGCAGGTGTGGTTGACTTGCTAAGCTATTGATAGCGGAATCATCACACCCATCCCTCCCGGTGCTTCCTTATAGCAACCTCGGGTCTTAAACAGAACTTAACGAATGAATAATAAACTAGGGACCCGTGCAAGAGAAAAAGCAAAAATGACCTGATACCAAAAAGGGGAAAAACCCATCCTCCAAAGTAGTGAAGTGAGCCAGTACAATAAGACAATAGGTCTCATGGGCCAAGCCTGCTATCAGGCAGTGAGTGGGAATCAATCCTGAAAGAGAGAAGGTCTAGTGCTCTCAGAAAATATTGGATTCGCCGGCTTTATCAGACCAATCCATGTTCAGAAGCCTTCCATCAAAAGTCAGTGGTCTAGGCCGCTTTCCTTGACTTTGAGTTGGATCTCATTCTTCTTCCCGGCACAAAAAGAGGGTAGACTTCATCCGAGACACATGGGTTCTTTTGCTTCCTTCAAAGAACTCGTCTTTGAGCCTCTAAAAAGAAGGGCATAGTATCCCAGCCACCTAGACCACCTAAAAGGAAGGAATTGGTCTTTGGCTTTGAGTGATCCAATCATTGGTGAATGGGTTCAGTAAGGTAGAAGGAAAGGGCCCCTCCCGACCTGGGAAATTCACAGCAGGAAAGACTGGCGCCGATCAGCGAAAGCGAACCCTTCAGTACATCGCGTTCAGCCCTCCCTCAAAATCCCATTTGTTTTATTGAGGAATCACTCTTGATCCGGCTCTTCTCCGTCTATAACTCAAAGTCCATCTGTCTCTCGTGGAAGCGCTTTAGAGTGCCTAGAAGATCCAGCAAACGGGGGTGCCAATGCTGTCCCAAGACCAGATCACGGTAGGTAGCTGCTTTAAAGAGGTTGGGAGACAGACTGGTGAACAATCTTCTTCTTGTTTTCTCCGACTTAGAGCACTCTTTTTTTTTCAATCGTACGAAGAAACTCCGTGAAAAACCCAGCTATCACTCCTATGAGACGGCTAACTCCCAACTCCCGATACATTCTTTAGAGTCGACCAAAGGACTCGTTGGTTTGGACATAGTTTCTTTGTTCCTGTGTTTCTGTTTTGCTCTCCCCCTTTTTTTCACTTAGTTTAGTTGGAATGGAAAGAGAACTTCCTTCAGCCTTTTTGTTGCCTGGTTCGGTCTCTCTGAGTGGAATAAGTGGGTCCTTCTTCTTTTTCCTGACTGATGAAGGTCGAAACTGAAGATCGAATCAAGCGGAGTCTGGATTCCTATGTTCGTACCAACTCAAATGATTGATGAATTGGATCTTGAGTATGCTCACTTCGCTACTCAGCAAGGGTGAAAGAATGACAAAGAGACTGACATCGCAGAGGATGGGAAGGACCCAATCGCCTGCCTCTTTCTTGGTCCACCCCCCCTGGTGGGTACTTTATAGCTCACAACACGAGATAGGCAGATATGTGACATAGTCTCATTGCTTTCATTGACAACAAGACTCTCTTCCTGATTGGGATTGGTCTGTGCAGGATCTCCTTCCCTATGAGACTCTTGCTTCCCTTTGAAAGAGGCAGACCCCTACTTCAATTGTCATCTGACGACTCTTCCCCAGCTGTGGACTCAGACCTCTCACAACAAAAAAAAGAAAATCAAACGAATCCGAATATAACCAATCTATCGCCTTTGATGACTCGTTGACAGCCTCCTCAACCCAAGCTTCCATCTCCTGCTCCAGACATCGGCGCTTGCCCGCGCCAGTCCATGAAAGGTGGATGAAGGTGAGTTTGACTACGAACTCGAGGATGCTGGGAACGATCTCTTTTCGGGGAATCACTCCCGTCGAGAGGCCCTCTTGCTCCCTTTTTATGAATCTGGGAGAGAGGCAAAAGATAAGTCCAGAGAGACCTCGACTCTTTCAGGGAAAGGAGGGAGATCGAATGCGAGATGGAGTCCCTGCCGAATGGAATGGACATCCTTGGGGACAGCTGTGTAAGACTGAATTTACCATAAAATTGGACGGAAAAACTACTACAAAGATCACAAGAAACCCAGCTCAAAGTGAATGGAGAGAGAACCCCTGCGCCTTGGAAGGATCTGAAGCTGTTCGGACACTCATAGACAAGTGAACTCCAATCCAGGATCCCTCGAAAAGTGAAGTGAACTAGCCAGGTAGAACAGTCAGGTTAGGAAAAGAGTCTTTCATGTCAAGGTGAACATAGACAGACAAGGTTAGTTTGTTTTCCTTAATTCTCAGAGAGAAGACTCGTTGCTGGAACCGAGAGCACTGGCGATTGCTTTCTTTCTGACCTTCAGCCTAGAAATTCCATACCTTCCACCGACTTCTTTTGTGTGTGGCCAGAACGTGATGCTTTCCAATGCCGAGTACTTTTCTTAACAATGTATGAAGCCCGTAAAACCGAAATCGATCCAAATCCACGACCTTGACGATCGAGGAAAAAGGGTATGTATTATTATGGTGTGAGCCTTCTTTCTTTTTGGCCTTAGATTCTCATAAGCGAGGAATGGTGCGTGCTAGCCTTCAGACTATACTTTATTGTAGGGAAAGGGAAAAAAAGGAGAATTTCAGAACCCTAGACTGAATTTCACTTGGAGCAACAGGGGTCAGGTCACACTATATCAATATCATAATTATCTTTCAAATAAATTGATACTGATTAGCCGTAAATCTATTTTATTTTGTTATGCCATTAAGGAAACACTATTTTGGATACAATACCCATTTTAGAACCGTTCACTACTAACAAATAGCAAATCTCAAAATAACAAATAATAACAAATAATATAGTTAATGGTTCCAATTTATCCTAAATTTGGCAGTCTGTGACTTTCTCTTTTCAATAGAAAGAGAAGGTATTTAAGCAGTGTGTGTTTTGAGATACAATCAATCGAAGAGAATAAAACTGGGTCCAATAAAAAACTAGAATGAATTTGATTGGAAAGGGATAAGTACAAAGGGATTCGACGATCTAAAAAAACACAAAAAGGGTTTAGTAATCCCCTCCTACGAATATCAATTAGTAAAATAATGTGGATGAATAATATTTGGCTCTATTTTGGATCGGATTTGGCGGCATGGCCAAGCGGTAAGGCAGGGGACTGCAAATCCTTTATCCCCAGTTCAAATCTGGGTGTCGCCTCTTATTCAAATCGAGATTGTGTCGGTGTTCAGTCTACCGAAGATAGGAATAAGTCAAGGCTGTTTCTTTCTTTTTAGTGCCTTCCGTTGTTGCTCCTCAGAAAACGCGTATAGTGGCCTTCGTCGATGGGACAATCCAGTGTATGAAGGCAACTAGCATTTTGTTCGTGAAAGAATGTTCTTGTTTTTCGTTGGAAAACCCAACGCCGACGTCAAGATCAGTCTCCCATCGGGACGGGAGCAGAGCTGAAAAAGATGGACAGTAACGATCGCGTAATATCAATTTATCGGCCTCGTCATCGAAAGCGGCTTCCAATTGCTCGGAAATTCTCAGCTATATGGGGGACTTTGATGGTGAGCAAAAAGAATTGATCAAGAAATTGGTAAACTTTCGCATGATCGATGGTAAAAGAACGAGAGTTCGTGCTATTGTTTATAAAACTTTTCACCGCCTAGCTCGAACTGAACGCGATGTAATAAAACTTATGGTTGACGCCGTAGATAATATAAAGCCAATATGCGAAGTGGTCAAAGTAGGAGTCGCAGGTACTATTTATGATGTTCCTGGGATTGTAGCCAGGGATCGTCAACAAACCTTAGCTATTCGTTGGATCCTTGGAGCTGCTTTCAAACGACGTATAAGCTACAGGATAAGCTTAGAGAAATGTTCATTTGCTGAGATACTGGATGCTTACCGAAAGAGGGGAATTTCACGTAAGAGAAGGGATAATCTTCATGGACTGGCTTCCACCAATCGGAGTTTCGCGCATTTCAGATGGTGGTAAAGTGATACCACATAAGGAGCTCTTCCTCATTCAGTCATACTCAACAAAAGTAAGAAATGTTTGACCCGGATCCTTTTTTCATCTTCATATAGAAAGAAAATCGGCCTTCCTCATACTCCCCCCTTCATTCATAGAGTAGGAGGAATCCACAAGAGGCCTGCCCGTTCAGAATTGCATAAAAGAACCATTCTTTTTATGAAAACTCTTGTTCCAACCTCACCTCAGGTCGAATGAATATGAAAGGGGGATCAATCAAATCAATAAGCCATGAATGAAGAAGTAGTGGGCCTTTCGCCTTATTTCGTTTGACTCGTGGAGCTGAGAAATCTACTTCAAAGAGAGGGAAAGAGTGCTAGTCCGAAAGAACAAGCAAGGGATGAGCGCACGGGAGCGAAATCCGTTGCGCCCACGCGCATACGTTTTCTTGCTGGGTAATTTCTAATAAAGTTTTTGTGTTGTTGATTCCTAGGTGTTGTGCTTTTTCCCCTATGCCGCCTATTGGTACTAGTGGAGTAGGATTGGCCTGTAATACAGAACCTATAGGTGGTGTAACCTTTCGCTCAATACTCAAATCTACAATTGAAGCATCTGAGGCTGCATCAATCGAGGATACACGACATAAGGAATTGTTAGATCTCCAAACTGAACTTCGCCTTCACCAAGCGTGGGTTTTCACTGGTCCTAACTAACGGTTGGCAAGCGATCCCCTATTCTGCATCCCGAAGATCAGACGGCCCAGAGCCGGAGCGATCATTCCAGCAAGTTACTCAGCTTGAGTTTTTCAGCCAATCAATAGATTGTGCAGTTTCTTAGTCTTTTGGTCCACGTCTTCATGACTTATAGAAAGGGTTTCTTTCTTTTACAAGATCATGGAAGCTTCAGAAACCATCCGAGATCTTCTGGAAACAAGAAATGTTGCATCAAAGGGTTCAGTGGTCATATCATAGTGAAATCGAATTTCTTGATTTAGTCGATATCAAATTACCAACTTAGAAATTAGACTTGACTAAGATTCTACTTCTTCCTCAAATACTGGGAATGTGGATTCAAGTATGATATCACTATTCCACAGATCTCAAGAAAACGAATTGAACAAGTTTGATGGCTGGAAGAAGATAGGAAATATTCAAACATGTATTGCATTTCATCGATCTCACCCTTTGTTCAGTGCCGCATAAGTACTGACTTCTTGAACAGATACCGGTACCGGTCATGAAGGCTTCGCCCTTCTCAAGTCAAGTGCAGAAGCGAAATCCGTTGAACAAGAAGCCAGTGATCCCACAACATCAAAGTGATACATATGACATATTGGAAATTAGGCTTAGTTTGTAGCTGTGAATATAGTAATGCACTTATTTATTGATAAATATGTTCTTTCAAGTAGAGCATACTCGGTAGAAAGGAGGTGGCGGAGCTGGGAAGAGGATTAGACTTTATCGATTACTTGGACTTAGAGACCAATTATAGAAAGAAGACAGTAGCTGAGTGAGTTTTATGGATCTAGTTTATGAGCAGCTTAACTAGAAAAGCAAGCAGAAGGAATAGAAGAATGAAATGCAGAAATAGGGGAAGGGCGGGTAGCATTTGAGCCAGTTTGAGTGAGACAGTTTCTGTCTGGCCCCCCCACTTTTAGGCTGTTATTCTTCCTTTGTCTTGCTCTAAGCTACCTGACTTCCTTCCTTTGTTCTTCCATTCTACTTTGTCGGATTCTGATCATCAGTTCTTATCGATCCCATTTTAAGGACAAATCCTGATGTTGGTAAAATATACGTGTTGATCAAGGCCAAGGACAATGAAGCAGCCATGAAAAGATTGAAGAACGAGGTATGATGATTACTTCAGACTACTTTCTGTTCTTCATGCAAATTACCATATTTTCCGTCTGCAATACAGGTAGAAGATACTGAGTTGTTCAGATGTTTACAGGATGGGAAAAACTACCACAGCTTTGTATTAAGCAAGCAGGTTCCAGTCGTTGGTAATTTCAGGGACATTGGCATTGCTCCTGAGTTAGCCAAAGAGATCGCGGAAGAAGTGGATGTTATCGTAAACTCTGCAGCAAATACCACTTTTGATGAGAGGTTCGTGAAGCTATACTAGTCTTGCACCGATTGCTTCCATTACTAAATGTGTAAGTTCACATTCCATAGCAATAAAAGTATTGCAACTTGCAGGTATGATGTAGCACTAGACATCAACACCGTGGGGCCATTCCGGATAATGAGTTTCGCGCAGCGGTTTCGAAGACTGAAGCTCTTCTTGCAAGTATCAACAGGTCAGAATGCCAAATAAGAGTTTATTGTGGTCGAAATCAAATGGTAACCTGTTTCTATTAATCTCAAAAGCTTACAAACAAGCTTTAGCAGTATGTTTGCATTTCATGTTTTTGGCCAAACAGCATATGTGAATGGGCAGAGGCAAGGTTTGATACTAGAGAAGCCATTTTGCTTAGGGGATACCATAACAAAGGGGATAGGTTCCTCATATTTTTCGGCACATCAGAATACCGTGTTGGATATCGAGGCTGAGATCAAGTTGGCTTTTGACTCCTTCTTCTGCTTATCCTTACTTTCGGTCAATAAGACATACTTAACTAGAACTAGGGGCGTACTATACTTGTCCTCACGGACCAACGTTCTATCTATACCCAGGTTAGGCAGAGCGGGAGGAGCTGATTGAGAAGAGAGGTCCCCTATCCCTGTCGCTTAGTGAAATCCGGGTGAAATGCGATATAGGTTCTTCCTTATTACTATTGACTGGTAGGACAAATGCGATATAGGTTCTTCCTTTATTCTAACATAAAAGATCTGCTAAAGCAAGTCTTGTGATATGGTTTACTCAAAATAAGGATCTTACAAGCAGGTAAACTACCTCGCATTGGGGCCAGCATAGTATCCGGTAAGCCTTCTCGAAAGAAAAGGCCCCTATGAATACTAGTCCACTTTGAATACGTAATTCTTGGGTCCCTACTTCTCAAGAAAAGTAAACTATCGCTTTCCCTGCTTTCAGGAACTTCCAACTAGTCACTTCTCGCTTTTGATCTCTTCCGTTTCCCAAGTCCGCCGCTTTGCTTTCCTGTTTCCTTTTACGAAACCTTCATCACTACTTCTCCTTCACTGAAACATGCTTAAAATGAGTTTAAACTCACGTTTAAACAATCAAATGTACAATCTATCTTCTTATCCCGGCTCGAGGTAAGGAGCCAATGGAGTTCGAGGTCAGGTGTTACAGACTTCTAGAACAGAGCACTGAATACCAAGTAAAGGTGGATACAGCAGAGAATGCAGATATATAAAGGCCGAAGCAAGTAGATATAGGTTAGTTGTTAGGGTGGCTATGTCCACTCGAGATATAGCACAAGGTGAAGGTAGTCAGCAAAGGGAAGAGAATTGCCACTACTTCTTGTGGGTGGGTATTGCGATGGATAGCAACGCCTTGCAGCTTGTTTAAAGTTCTAAGAAGAAGAAAGATTGAACTATGCTAGATTGACTCAATAAGAGAGAAGGATTGTATAGATGATATATGCGGCTTGTATGTATCAATTGACCTAGACAAGGGTTTATGTTAGACGAAGCGGTTGGATTGAGTGAATAAAGAAAAAGTATCAAGAATTGCAGTTCTTCCACTGCTACAAGCTTCCAGTCGGATAAAAAGATAGGAATAGGGATGACCTTCCATGCAGATGATCCATTATTTCCTTTTTCTCATGACCTGAGGGCTTCTTGTTGTTAGCTTGGTTGCATTCCTGTTTCCGAAACCTTAACTAGCTTGCTTTCCGTCTTGCCTTTGCCGGAGGCATAGGTTGAGCTTTAGCAATAGCAGACTGTTAGGGAACATAGGAAACCCAAGAAAGGAGAAGTCAACCTCGAAGAGAAAAGGGCGTAGCATATTGATTTTGCAAGATGTTTTCAAAAATGGAAAGAAATGCTCGGATAGTAAGAGACCAGACGATATGAAGCACTCTAACAACCCTAATGATTTTCCGTATCATAGACTACTTGGCCATACCATAGAAGACTGTTAGGTCTTCAAGGACTGGGTGGGGGATAAATACAAAGCGGAAGAGTTAACCCTTTAATTGGAAAGAGTTATGCAAGATCCTGATTGTTCACCTAGTTCAGAGAACACTCAGGTTGCTTAGAAAGCGTAGCGTTAGGAGACACCCGGGTGTTAGCATTCAAGAATGAGTGGTACCAGAAGCTCCAAAGACTGTTGAAAACAAAGGGAGTGGACAGACAAAGAAGAGAAAGGAACAAGAAGCCAGTCGTCGAACCAGTATAAAGCCCTAAGTGATCTGCTCTACAAGAGTATATTAACTCATGTTCGGAGTATTAACAGGGAAACCCGATACCTACTACCTTAGAAGACTTCATTCCAGAAGAAATGAAGAGGCGAGTTGGAGGATGTTGACGAGGTACAAGAAAGCGAAGGGGGCGAATCTGGGGCATTTTGGTCTTCGACATGCAATCATATCACCTAACCATGGGATTTCTAAAATAAAGAGGATTGCTTCGACAAGACAGAGTCGTGTTAAGCTATCCGCGACTTCGAGGAGGACCCAGAAGAGGTTGAAGTGAAACAAACTAAAGAATCTGCAGAAGCTAAAGATGCCGAATGCCTAATGAATTGACGGCGTGGAAAAGTCATTGAAGACAGGCAAGCACCTAAAGAAAAGGAAAAGAGAAAAGAGAGGCGCCAGGCCAACCCTTTTCATGTAGCGCAAAAGGACATCTTGTTAACAGAGAAAGTGGCTTTTGGAATGCGCTTTGCCGGCAGCATCCGTGAAAAATTGATCTATATATGGTTTGTGTCGCGTATTTGACTGAAGCAGCAAGTCTTTCCAGTAATCTGGTACAGCAAAGCTGCTTTGTGCACAAGGATCAATCGTAAACCATATATTATGATTCAACTCATTAGGCTCAGACGTGGATTTCCGCGCAAAGACGTTGGTCAGTCAAGACAGACATTCATTCGTAAATACTACGAGCGATGTTCGGTCCTCAAAAACGAAGAAGGAAGACAGTACTGTGGCGGGCCGTCGCCGCCAATATAGCTAGCTTGCCGGAAGTCACCTAGCTGGGCCACTGCCTGGATACATTACTAAAGCTATTCTCTGGTTTTGCTTTTCCTTATTCCCGATTCCCATAATGGAATTTTTTATGAACGATTCAAGCTTTCTTCGCATTATTAAATAGAAAATCAATCCGCATCATAAAAGTAAAGGGCGCGTTGCAGATATGGGATTCTTAGATGAAGGGTTTGGTCACGGACGTTGAGTATGCATTTGTGTGTGAGTAGTAGTTTACAAGTAGTAGTTGGTAGCTTGACAAGGGATAGGCATCAGATATTTAAGGTTGGGTTTATACACCGGTATATGTTTAATAGCCAAGATAAGCTGCTAGGTAAAGGTAAGTCAGCGGCAGGGGTTTTTTCAAAAGCTAGGTAAGCAAGGTCACAAGAGATACATGAAATTCAAGGAATAGGAGAGATAGAAAGTGCGGGGGTAATCAGTTTATTTATTAGTAGTGAGGATAAATAGATAGGCGTGAGAGCCAGTACTTTACTGTAGGAAAAAGAGATAGGCAAGGGTAAACTGGATAGCCAAGTTCAATGACTGAGAAGTAGAGGGCTAGCACGAGCTGTGACCATTGCCAAGAACGAGTGCATTCTATACCTAGCGATCGACTCTTTTGAGAAGGAAGATCCGAGAGGAGTATGAAAAAATATAAGTACCCGGCACCAGCTTCTCTTCTCTTTTGAGGACCGGAGGGAAGCCAGTATACTTATACCTTGAATATAAGAGGAAGGAGAAAAAACCAACCTATATTCATTCTGCTGGATACTGGTAGCAATACCAGTTTTCTTGATTCGTTGATTGCCTTCAGATACCAGTTAAAAAAAACATACCCATGGTAATTACGGTAGCAAATGGACAGAAGATGTACAGTGAGGCGCGCAGCGGTACAGACAGGGGTAAAATGGAAAATAGGGGGGAATGCATTTCAGTTTGATTTCAGAGTTATGGAACTGGGCCCATATGACATGGAGGACGACAGACTGGATGAAAAGTAGTAGGCCCATGAACAACGATAGAAACTAAACTACTATGAAGTTTACTAAGGACAGTGTTTAAGTGGTGCTGGAAGGAATCAAGAGGGGAGGAGGAAAGCTGTACCAGGTGGAAGGAGAAGAGCTGATTGCTACTAAATCAGAACAAGCTTAGTTCTGCATGATGGCTCAATGGTCAACTCAGTAAACCTAACATCTCTGATCTCTGATCCAATTTCAACCCTACTGAACTCTTAAGAGTAGGTGTTTCAAGAACCTAAGTCCTTACAAAAAAAAAGAATCCATGATCACTATATACCCCCGAAGGTACTGAGCCCAAACATCTGAAGCCATACGGATACTCACATCGGCAAAAGGCGGAGGAACCACTCCACTAGCCCCAAATGAGAATGATTAAGGTTGTAAAATGCGATAACGAGACTGCCTGATCCACGATCCAATGCTTTTTTGTCTACTATCAGTATCACCTTCTTGGCCCTGGAAATACGCATAGTCCAATTAAATCTCCTACTCCAATTGGGGATATCTGGCAGCTGCTTTCTTATTATTCATGCTCAAAAGACTTCTTCACTGAGATATGTTAAGGTGCGTGCAATACTTGTTATGTTAAGTTGAGTTCCGGCAGGCAATCTACCGATTCAATGGTAGAATCGACAACTTGAGTACTTTTTATCCCAAGCAGACCAGAAAGCGGTCTCGATTCGTCCTCCTTTATAGTCGAGTCTACTCTTCTTCGTGTTTTGCTTAGCGATTGACTGTGTAGTGTTCGGGCGGCCAGAGAATCTCGGATGGATTGGATTTTCAAAATAGGTTTTTCCGCCTTGTGATGCATTGCTCATTTTTTTTGCTCCAATCTATGACCAGATGGACAGGGGCTGCATAAATACTAATACAGTAAGTACATGTTTGATCAGCAAGACCGGTCTCCGCTGCACCAGGATACGGTCTTCCTCGGTCGTTCACTCCTCTTCCTTCGCACGGGCATACCAAGCTCTAAAACCTACTTCTCATTCGATCGATGCTTAAGTACCGGTTTGCTTCTACGTCTACGGTTGAACTTGAAGGCCTCGGATTCCGAAACCTGTAGAGCTTGCACGGTGAAGAACAAGTACGTACTTCATACGAAGAAATGGTAGTCGGACTCCTCTGGTTTTCTCCACAGTAGGAGTAAGCATAATCCTAAAGCCGGCCCAATGGGCTATATTTCTTTAGAGTACTCAAAAAGTATGCTTTTGTCGGAGGGAGATTGCCGGGTCTATGTAGAATAGAGAAGCAGCAAAAAAAAAGAAATTGAGTAGCCAAAGGCCTCGTGCACAGTATGGAAGGAAGAGGAAAAATGCACGGTACGCAATGTATGATGATGAACGTATGGAGTTAGTTCGGTGGGTTGGTTGGGGAGTAGGGCCGGGGGGAGAAACTTGTCCCTTCTTGATGGCGAGTATATGCTTCGATCGATTCTTGTGCTCCCTATGCGCGTGTTCTTGTGTTCTTGATCACCGAACAAGTTACAAAATAAGTTTATGCGCTCCTATCCTTGTTCTTGTGAGTCCTTGTGAAGCTACATTGGTGATGGTTGGTGGTAGATGCGGATTACCAGCGAGCTCTGGATGCTACTCTATATTAGGGATATTATTACTGTGCTTTTTTTTTTCTATGGTTAGTCATGATTACTGATCAGTTGAGCAGTTCTTTTGAATGTACCAATTTTCTTTTTGCATTTATTTGTTTCCGAAACAGGGCTCAAGTCGCTTCCTGAGATGCATTTCACACCTGACTCACCTCCCACGCCTAAAATGTATCCAGGTAAACGTTTTTCTGCTTGTCTAGTAATTCGGTGAATCTGCGGCCACTAATGCCATTCAGAGACTCTTTTTCGGCTTTCGCACCATATGATCCCTGCTCATCTGCCCACAACAAAACGGAATTTTTTGATTTTCACTTGCGGTGTTCTCTCCATTTCTTGTTATATGCTGCTATAGGGCTATAGGAATACAGATTCAAACTTGATTGTATGATAAAATGTCTGATTATTGATTCAATTCTTCTACTCGCAGCATCTGTTCTATTAACTTGTAACTGCCTACTAATTACAGTATCGAGTGTCCTGGTGATGCGGATGCTATATATATAGTCTTCTCAAACTCTGAGTGCACTGATCTGTTAAGTTGTAACTGTACCTTCTAGTTTTTTCATCTGAGCAATCGTTGATCATCTCATCCATTTGATCGTTTGAACACTACACTGGAATTAATATAATATCTTTGCGGAATCGTTGATCATACTTCGTGTGTACTAATTGAAATCAGTTGTGCATGTCCGTGCTGCTGCCGTCCCAGGACAAGTGCCCCCGTCGACTATGGAGGAGCTTTCGACGTCCGTGCCGCGCGATCGGTCGGGATCGGTGGCCTTCAGTTCCTGCCGGATTTCCCTTGTGACGTTAGTCCTCGTAGCAGCAGCTGTGATCACGTTGCTGTTCTGATACATGCATGCTTGTCTAACCTCGCTCTTGAACTTGTGCATGTCTGCTTCGTCTTTCTTGATCGGTTCCTCGTGTTGCATACAATGAAGTGGTGTCATGTGACGCTGGGCATAATCTCTGAAAACTCCTGACTGGTTCGGCGTGGTTTGGTCAACACACCTTGTATGAGCCGGTTGTCAGAGTCACAAGCTTGTCGCTTGTCGTACGTACAAGTGCTATATATGTGCTAGCTTGTTTCTTTGCCACTGAGGAGCATGCCAATGTTTATCCCCTGCTAGCTGGCCCTTTAACGGCAATGTACGTACCAGGCCAATCCATGAGCGTAACAATGACCGGGAAATTGGACGACGACCCGCCTTTTACGTGGGGAGGAAATGGAATCATGCATGATCAGTTACCAACTCCGTACTCTCTCCAATTAGACGTCAGTCGATTGCATTTATCCATAATCAAAGACCACCATGACCTTGCGTTAAATCCCCTTCCACCATGCATGGAACAAAAACGCACTCTGCTTAAAGAAGCAAAAAGCAATTACTAACGCTAGTAACAGCAGCATACATAGCACCACTAGGAACAGCATGGTTGGTCGAGTAGTAACTAAACGAGACTAGATCGATCCAGACAAAACAAAGCGATCGAGCTATTAAGCATATAGTTGAAGTAGCATGAAAAAAACAACTCGTTCTACATACAAATCGAACATAATAAATCTCATATAAACAAAGAGTATAGCATCTGTACTGGAGCGTGGATTCGACAGGTTATGATTTCCATTCTGTAGTGAGCCACTTCAAGGAATCCGCATCCAAAGGAAGAACATCTCGAGGTAACCAAACTATGTTGAAAATGACCATCCACTTCCTTCCATCAATTAGTGGAATCCCCAAAAGCGGAAGAAGTTCTTTGCGCTAAATACCTTCTTTGCAAGCCGTGGTCCCACAACGGACCGAAATGGCCATCAGAAAGCAGATTCATTTTCTGATAGAAAAAGCCACTTTCTCGATTCAAGATCTCCGCTTCCGCTCCTTATTTGGATCATGTGCATTTTAGCCTTCTTTCTTCTAGACTCCTCTCAAACTAGCCTTTTTGAGGGCTTGTTCGTTCAAACGGAGATTGAATATTCATAGTCTCAAATGGGTTCTACCTCTAGGTTTCTTTACTCCACTTTCACTCTTCCAGAAGTGAGGCTAAGACGGAGGTTAAGACATAGGCTTGTCGGGCTCACTCACCTCCTACGCTTTGTTATAGCCCACGTAGGGCTGATACCCTTCATATCTATCCTATGACAGCTCGATATCGACGAATAATTTCAAGAAGACGGTCAATCTCCATAGGAGTCAGACGAGAACTCACAATAACAGGATATGTATTATCATATCCAAGAAACTCATATCTCAAATGCTCAGGAAGAGGTTTAAGATCTACCTTAGGAGCTGCAGATGGTATAAGATCATAAGTAAGAGAAGCCTCCTGAGAAGAATCAATTAGAGCTACAGGAGATGGATCAATAGAAGTATGCTCATTATAAAGAATAGACTTCTCATCCTCCAATGCTGACACATCCTCTGAACTCAAATATGTCTCAGTAACACACTCATCCATCACATCAACTATTGAACTTTTCATACGCATTTCTTTGATTGTTTTCAGCCACGGAGAAAAGAGAAAGGGCGGTCATCTGGTTCTCCAGCAGAAAGAAAGGGTGCGTATGCTCAGGATAACTTCTTTCAAGTCCTAGAATGTGGGTCAGCGTAAAGAGGAAAAGCATGGGGCTGCATCAAGAATAGTAAGTAGGATTTTCGCTAGCCGGGGCTTTACACCACCGAGTTTGACATGAGCTTATTCCTGCACTCCCTTGCTCCACCCATCCAGAGCACAAGGATGCCGCATCCAAAGCAGCATTGTAAGATAGATTGGATCCAGCTGCTGCTTCCACTGCTGTATTGTTGTATTCTGCTGGGATGTGCAGAGACCGAAAGCTAAGCTTTTATAAGCTATTAAGGGAGACACTTTACTGTCATCTGACTTGGGATGGAGCCCTTCAGGCGACTTATTCCATCCATCTTGCTCTCGTAAAAGGAATGCTTGCCATAGCCCTGCTCTAGTGCAGGTTTGCTTTACCACTTCGCCTGACTCAGAAAGGAATTTAATGATCTCACAATTCTATATAAACGGAGAAACTTCACTCTCAACCTGTTCTTTCACCGGCTGCTCCATAACCAGCTTCAACTCATGCCCTTGGTGAAGTGAATGCCACTGAAAGACTCTCTACTGAGACAAAAGGAGGGGCTGTCAAAACGGATGAAACCAGCTCTGGATTATGATAAGTGGGCTACTCTGAAGGTCTACCGTTGGCAGTGACTGCTTTGCTAATCTCTTCAACTGTCTCTTTACGTCAATTTAGATCGCTTTGCTGAGACTTTGCTGGGTCGTTGATCGGTCATACTAAATAGGGAAGTTTTGGTGGCATTCTCTTTTTACTCACCTCAAGCGATAGTAGTTACCTAGGATTTAGGCCTCTGTGAATTAAGTTTTTGCTGCTCCTGCAGGTCTGTCTTCGTTATGATGCTGCAATGCATGATGGTACGATCTCTGATACCTCCCTCTTTCTTTTATTTGAGTGCATCATATTTCACTAGGGTCTCTTCCAATACTAGCCGTATCGATCACCAGGCTCATATTCTTTAAACGGAACACATAGTTCTTTTCCTTTAGCAGCTACTGGCGTAGCTTTTCACTCGCTATACCAATCTGGCCCAACAAGAGATAGAAAGGAAAGCGCATAGTCAATTGGTACAGCTGAGGACAAACTTCCTTCTTTCCCCGCCGGCTTATGATGATTTCCATTTAAAGTGTTCAAGGTTGTGTAATGTTTCTTCTCGTACCTGCAATAAAAAGGATGCACAGGAGCTTGAAACGAACTATTCCGCGAAGAGAAGAGCCCAGCTTGTAGCTGTAGAATAGGAAACGCTGGCTATAGCGCCTTCTAGAAAGTACTCTATAAAAAGGAAGAGGTCACTATCGCTTTTCCCCTAAAGACAGTGTTTCTTCAAAAGAATTCCCTGCCTCATCAGGGTCTTGCTTCGATAAAGGTTTCGCTTCTCTTGGCCCCAAGTACCACAAGCCAGCCTTTTTACCATGAATATATTATGAATGACTTCCTTTGCCGGATTGGTGAATGGAAAAGATCATCAGTCAACAAGGGCAGACGTTAGGTACTCTTTTCCTGTAGTAAAGGTCATTTGCACAGCCGTTTTATCACTCCCTGCTGCATCATTTCTATATATGTGACATGTAAGCTCATCTCGCCGATACTACTATAAGATTTTTACTGACCCCGTTCTTTATCCCGACTGGACCACGCCTTTCACCTTTCTTTGTAAAACAAACCCAATATCTTGACCGGAACCATGTTCAGTGCTGCAAAAGCAGCCCCCTAGAATCTTCGGCTCCTCGTTTTTATTCAATTATGAAATGACTTATTTTAATGGAGATTTATTGCATCATTCAAGTAAATGCAAATTAAGATCGTAAAAACATGAGCTTGTGATATAGCTACACCTAATTCCAGACCGGTTAATGCTAGAACTATAAATAAGGGACCAAGATCTCCTATGAAATAGAAAATATTATTCAGAAATAGCATAGTCCAAGCAAACCCACTTAAAATCTTTACTAAACTATGACCGGCCATCATATTAGCAAATAAACGTATTCCTGAGCTTAATGCGCGAAAACAATAAGAAATTAGCTCAAGGAGTACTAAGAAAGGTGCTAACGGCAGTGGGACTCCCGCAGGTAATAAGAAGCTCAAAAAATGAAGCCCATGTCTTTGGAATCCAACGATCGTAATGCCTATAAAAATGGAAAATGAAAGAGCCAAAGTAATGAGAAAATGACTTGTCACTGTGAAGCTAAAGGGTATCATACCCTGGGGATTACGAAATAACGAAAAAGTAAAAGTGACCGAGATGCAAGGGAAAAACTTTTGTTTCATATTTCCACCTATTTGTTCGTTTACCAGGTTCAGCACGAAATCATAAATTTGCTCTACCAAGGATTGCCATGCATTTGGCACTAACTTTCCACCTCCTTTTTTCGTAACTAAAAAAAACCCAACTACGACGAAAACGACAGTGAGCAGCGTAGACAAGGATTGATTTGTGAATGAGATATAAAAGTTGCCTATATGAAAATCAATTATTGGGTGAATAGCAAATTGATCCAGGGGGCTTTTGAGCTCCATTGCTATCTTAAAGGCTTCACTTTTTACTCCCTTGTCCACTAAATCTTGTAACTGCTCCGCAAGAAATGGTAGATTATCGCTTTCGCCATGTACACGTTCGGCCGCAGCCACAACTTCGTTGTAATTCTTGCCAGGCATTAAATCTTGTAACTGCTTTTGTATAGCTGCTTGATATTCAACAACTCCTTCTGTTCCAGGAATTAGACCTGGATGGTCCTCGTAAATCCCAACTGAATTCCCCTGCCCCGGAATAGGAATCCCGTTAAGATTAGCGGCATTACTTGTCCCTTCTGCTATTGTTGTAGCAGAACTTGAGGAAGTAGAAACTACACTCGAATCCGTAGAATTAAGGCACGATTCGTCAAACTTAAATTGTCGTTTCATTACTGCCCATCTTTATCAGCTCAGCTCTGCTCGCTCACTTGTGAAAGGAAACGAGACTGTGACGTCGGCGTTGGTTTTTCCAACAAAAGCCTGATTTAGCATGTAACGTGAACATGACTGAACACACAAAAATATCGATTCGAAACCACTGTGACACAAAACACCTCTCTTCCGGGTCAAAAGATATGAAACCCAGCTCTTTTTTGAGAGTTTTTTTTTCTTTTTATATGCTATTTATGAGTGAACTCCAAATTGGTTCATAGAGATAATACTTGGAAAAGGAAGCTCTGCTAAAAGCAAAATCGCAAATAAGTTCAACATAAAGATCCATCAACCACGAGCTTCGATCCTATTAAGGTATCTCGGCTCAATCGACGAACTAGGATTTACAAGATTGAAGTCTAGTTTATTATTTTTCGGTAATCCGTCCAAAGCCGTAAGCCACGCGGAAAAGGAAACAAGAGCTTCGCCTAAAACATTGGTCGAGATAGAAGGGCCCGGCCCATAGCTAGCTGCCTCATTCTTTTTCCGAGCGAAGGAAGAAGGAAGACGATCGTGAGGTTCCAGCGGGAGGAATGATTTGGACGGGGAGATACGTCACTGGTTTTTAGAACTTCCACACTTGTTTATCGGTACTTGGCTCTTGTAGAAGAACAATCTGTCAATCTTGGGATGGCTTCTTTTTGACTCGAAAGTACTGCTGATTAGGAGACTCATTTAACTAAGTCATTTCTTGTCAACTTTGATACTACCTTGGTCTTGCGAAATCCGAGTCAATAAAATAGAAGAAAAGTAGAGAGCTGGAAGGGAGCTGGAAAGATTGGGATGAGTCATAAGCGCTAGTAGTAGCTGCCAAACTAGGTAATGTGCATGTAGGTGTCAGCTTCTCTATTCCTCTTTTCTCGGATCGCATTCCTCGAACTCGACCTCGATAATCTAGATTGTATGGGTGGGATGGGAGAGCTAGCGAAAACCATCACTAGAGCCGGGATAAGATGGATAGCAAGCGTATGGGGGAGTAGACAAAGCTTCGCTCCATCGACTAGTAGTTTCATTCTCAAGTAATCTTATAGAAAGTGAGATTTTGTTCTATATGCGTTTTTGGATGAGAAGATGGCGGAGCCAGTGAGGGAAACCACGAGTACCTGACAGTTGTAAGGTCGTTGAACTCCATTATGATACTCCGGTGACTGAACACCCACACAATCTTGAATTTCATAAGTCGTTGCATTCAGAACGAACATAAGGATTGAACCATTCCCGTGCTTATAAGCTCCCTTCTCTTTCTTTTAATGCAAGTAGTTCTGGTTGAAGACAGCGGAGCGGATATTCAAATAAAACATAAAATGGGTTGCCTCAATCTTTATCAAAGTTTTGGTATCTAGCTTATCCAGCTACAGTATAGTATACTCCTTCCTTGCTCGATAGAGCTCTTTGAATCCGCTTCAACTAAATGCGTAAAATAGAGTAATTTCTTAAAAAGCCAGTTTCTTTCGAGAAGGCAGGAGGCCCATAGCGAGTTACAATAGTGCCAGTTCTTGTACGGAAGGCCGTAATTCCGGTAACCTCGACTGCTCTAAGAATGATCCGGGCTAGCCGGGCACATCACATCAAAGTTAGGTCATTTGTCAAAAACATGGCAAATAGCTCAGTTGGTTTGGTAAGGGAGCTATTCTCTCACTTAAACCACTCCCATATTAGGTATCCTATCTCGTCTTAAAGTTCCCCCGCATTACCCATAACTTACCACCTGTATCTCCGGAACTCAAATCGAAAAATGACAATGCTTTCGATAGTATGTACTAAATTACTTAGTACGAATGCACATCTCGGCCGTCGGGTAGCTGATCACCATTTCAAAGTCTATATCCGTGGTTCAAGAAATGGAATTGCTATTCTCGATTCAGACAAGACACTGATTTGTTTACGAAACGCTCTTCATTTTATAGGATCTCCCAGTCGTCAAAAAGGCCGTTCCTTCTTTTTAAAGACCAATCATTTATTTTATTTGGAGATAATGGAAGAAATGGCGAGCTATTTCAGAAATGTGAATTCTCATTGTTTCGATGATTCTCAATGGAAGATCGGGGCGTTTTTGACCAATTCTTTTGCAAATAAAAAAAAATTCCGTTCAAGAAAGAAGAAGATCCATTTTGGGCTGAACCAACAACCTGATTGTGTGGTTATTCTGAATGCAGATAGAAAGTCTTCGGTCATACTGGAAGCTCATCGATCACAAATACCTATTGCATCCTTAGGTGATTCTACGATCCCATGGGAATCCTCTAAAAGAATCACTTATACCATCCCAGCGAATGATCCTATACAATTCGTCTATTTATTTTGTCATTCGATCATGAAAACAGTTATTATTGAAAATAATGCTATTAACGTGGTTTCACAAACCACAAAAGCACTTATGAATTCAACTTTCAGTGGGAAAACCGCCTACTCCTCACTTGCGCGCTCCCGGAGAATGAGACTTCCCCCCAATAGGCTATTTAAGCGGCATTTTTGTGATTTATATGACGTAATCGCCCCATTCTTTGGCAATCTTTCTGAGAATCTATCCCAGCCACAAGGGGGAGCTGCTCCAGTAGTTCAGCATACCCCACCCCCGCAAGGGTTCACGGATCTCCCACCTATACAAGATCCTTCTATACCTGCAGATGAAGGGCAGTCTTCTATACCTGCAGATGAAGGGCAGTCTTCAAAAAGCTTGAAGTGGGACCCGTATTTATTGCAAAAAAAAATGGATACTATCGATAGGAACATATATTATGATAAAATTGTCGAGGAGTTTCCTGAATCCTCGGATGACGCTCGAAAGGCGGTTTGTAAAGCAATTGCGGAAAATAAATTTGTGAGTTCCGCAATACTTACCCGCTTTAAGACTAACGCGCCCCTGAGGTCCAAAGACGATCCAACCAATACAGCCTACTACAAGGCTTTTACGAATAGGATCCACCAGATAATGGAATCTGAAGGAATCAAGAACTACTCACTTCGGGATCTTATTAACCTGAAATTCGATTTAGCGGATATTAGAAAAAGGGATGAGATTCTCGAGCGATATTTCGCTAAACAAAAGAGATAAATAATGGGCAAGAGTTTTCCACACGGGCAAAGAAGCGAAAGCGCTTCGATGAAGAATCGGGCGACGGTTGGGATGATTAGTGCTAGAACTGAAATATATTCAGAAACATAACGGAAGAAATTGATTATTTAATAATAGACATGGCAGACTATTTCTATATATAGTTGTCAGTGCAGCATTTCCACGATATCGTTATGATCAATTCATGTTCCGATTTGTTGATTGTGACTCTCGTGCTGAAGTGGGGAAATAAGTTCTTCATTTTAAGAGTAGGCTGGCCGGCCCGCAGATTAGGTTGGCTTTTCTCGCCAACTGAACTGCGTCACCAAAGCGATTCCTTCTTGGTAGAGGATAGGCGGGTCCCTGGCCCAACCTAAGTCAGTTCGAACCTGACGGGTCGTATCTTTCTGTTTTCTTCCAAGAAAAAGAGAGGAAGAAAGCTGGTGTTGAGAAATGAGAAGTGGGCTATATCTCCCTTGTTTATCCTTTTTTTTTTACTCCTTTATTTCCTCTTTCTCTTGTAACTGGGGCGATGGAGCACAAAAGTGAAGAACGGACAACAGTTGAGAAGCGTAGGTCCAGGATGGTCAAATTGGGCGTATCTATCATGTGCATCCTGGTACTGGGGAACTAAGATCGAACAATCGGTCAATGAAGAAGGCCATCCAACCGTGGGGGACCGAATCGTAAACCAAAGGACTGAATCAATCCCATTGTTTCTAAGCGTGGGCAAACGCTTATCCAGCTCACGTATCTAACTTGTAATCCGAACCGTAAACCATCTTAACCCAACCGATCTGCAAACCAATCTCCTTTCTAGACGCTAATTCTCATTGCAATTGTTCTGCTGCGGAGTCGAACCGCTTAGCACCCAAAGGAGAATACTAGCAAACCTATCAGAACTTGGATTTCCTTTGTTATTGCATCCAGTCAGCAATCGAACCACACTAAGGGAATGCCTTGATCTTACCCGATGTGCTCGTTGATGAAACCGATCTCTTCAGATCAGATTTTTCATCGATGACTTGCCTCGCTTCAATGCCATAAAAAGCGTTAGCGCATACGTTTCGTGTATCTGTTCCCGGGTCGGCATCCTATCGTAGCAACTAAAAGATACTGGAGTAGTAGGCTATATCCAAAGTAGATTATATCTTCATTGGTATTAGGTTTTCTCCTTCGTCAGCATTAATAAAAGTAAGAACTCAAAGGTGACTTGACCCACAATAAGAAAGGGATCTGGGGGAACTACCAGCATTCGGCGCAAAGGGCGGTGACACCGCCTTTAACAACCTAGTTGCTACTCAATTTACAACTTAATCCAAAGCACGCCGACTCTGCCATTTACGCGAATGGGAAGAAAGAATTGATGCGCTGAGCGAAATGAGCTATAATAAATAGGCAGGGAGCTTCCACAAGCAAAGGAAAGGCTACCCCCGTAGGGCGATGCGGGGCGAGGCTGGGGGCAGCCGACTCAAACGAAGAGAGGAAGGAAATTAACAACATGAGGAAAATGGATCGGTGTGGGTAAAGCAATGGAATACGCAGGAAGTCCGACGAGCCGAGAAGTCGCAGGTGGACAGTGGTTAGCAAAGGAAGCTACTAGCTATTGTCGTTTCTACCTCGGAGTGGAAAGAAAGTGTTGCTGTGCCAAGTCCAGCTATAGAGCAGGGAGGACGCTAAAAGTGCTGTATGCTACGAGCCTATTAACCCTGTGTTCTCCTGCAGACAGGTATCAATATGGGGATACCAAGGAATTGAGCTTATCCTCCGCAGCAAGAAGCGAGTAGTCCGAACAAGTTCTGTTTTTAAGGTCCAGTAAAGAAGAAGGAGATAGTCTACCTTGAGCCGAGCGTAGAATTGACTTAGCCGCGGGGAATCTATCGAGCCTCCCATGCCCTTCAGGGTTAGTGGTTTGGACGAAGTGTGCCGGACTAGTTCATCACGAGCCCCTAGTGGGTGTTCAGTCAGAAGGAAGTATGCGGAACAGCCCTTTAGCGGAAAATGGTGTGCCGGGCGGTCAGCTAAGTGAAGGAAAGAAAGCCGTGGCTTTTCTGATTGTTCTTCCAATTGTAATTCCGAACTCAAAAAAATATAGCTCATGTCGCAGTAGGAAGGGTGGAACAATCCAATCCGTTAAGCACTTCATGAGTAAGATGTTTTCTTTTTTCCGTCTGTTGAGTGAGGAGAAACTGTTCTGTTACCAGATCGATCCTATAGTAAGTATGTGTGGATACCCTCCTTAGCTACAGCCAGCCCTGATATCGCAAATAGCAGTAGCCACTTCTTGGGCGTGATCCTCTTCATCCTCTTTCTTATCCATCTGATATCTTCGTTTCTAGCAATGTTCCGTGCCTCCCAACCACTGGCGTAACTACCCCCGGAGGGCGTACCCCGTAGGGAGCTGAGCTTCTTCAGTCAGTGAGGACTAGATTCCGGATATCTAGTCCGAACGGAGTTAATCCTCTCTACTCGAATGGCTTCCATCGTTCGGAATACACTTGGGTGCATTCCTCTCAAAACGCTTCGGGAAATGACCTAAGAATAGCTCTTACTACCTTCTTGTGCTCCTTGTGCGAATTAAATAGTTCGATCGGTTCAAAGAAATGCTCTTAGAACTTGCTATACCTATTACAAACGGGATCCTTGGCTTTTATTTCTACCTAGTATAGTATAGTATCGTATCCCGGCCCACGACTGATTCCCTAAAAGTCACCAGCAAGGGTACCGTGGGATAGAGCTCCATTAGGTAGTTATTGCTGGGAGTTTAGTATAAGGCTGACTGGTGGGGTTTGCCATCCTGTTCCAACAAACAAGGGGATTGTAGGGTCTTCTCAACGATTGAGATCTATGCTATGCTGCTGGGATGATCCAGCCCTTGGCTCATTGCCATCTTTCACCGCTTAGAAATTGCAGCTGAGTCAACTTGTCGTTTAGCTCTGCCTCAATAGCTGCGGTTCATTTTCCTTTCCTAAGGGCCCTTACTCCCACAACGTATGCAAATTCTTAGGATGAATCTTCTTTCATTCCTATTCTATTACCTATAAGGGTGACAAAGAACTAGGTGATGTAGGAGAGTTAGCCATTCAAGAGCGGATAAGGCTAAAAAGAGAAAAAGCAGGGCTTGGCTTATTCTATTCATCTGCACCACCTGACAGAGATTCTTTCACAGCCTCGTTCAGCTAGTAGAATTCTTTCTAGATCTCGTTCTTTTCACTTTCTGGGCTGAGACCGTCCAATTTCATTCTTGCCTGGGAAGAGAGGATCGGAACTCACACTCCATCCCTACTCTTTCCTCGTACCTAACTGGTTTTCAAGGCCGAAGGTGAACTGGACTCGCATTCACTTGCTGGGAAAAAGAGAGTGGATCAGGCTACGACTGAGGCTGAGGATAGGTCACAGGACGGATGAGGTAAAGTATTCCAAAACAAAGGATTCCAACCCGAGGAAGTAGGTCAACCACCTTGAATATGGCTCCGTGGAAGTAGTTAGGGGATAAGCCCAAGGAGGATAGGCCTATGGGATTTCCACAATGAGTCCTAGTACCAGGTAGGTTAAGGCGTAAGAAGTCAAAGAGGTCTTAGCGGAACTCGATAGGCCAAAAAGGAGGGATGTGACTCATCAAAGGAAGTTGCCGACTCGGGTAGGTAAGCAAGAAAGTAGACTCCTTCATCGGCCAGGGTACTCCTGAACAATCACCCATCTATCTCAGTAGGGAAAAGAGGAGTTATGGTATAGAGAATACCGACCTACTGGAGGCATTGATTTGGGACAAAGACCTGGTATTTCAAGTCAAGCTTAGGCGAAGAGGTCCTTGAACCGCAATCGATGGAAAAGATCGAATTGGAGTGGAGTGTCTGTCGGCAGTAAGGCTAAGCCATCTGCCTCGCTCTCTATCTGGTAGTATATGCTCTGATCGAGGCCCTATTCTTATTATGATGATTTGGATATTGAATTGCCTTTGACTGATTCATCTTACCATTTTACTCTAGTTTTTATCCAGTGAGTTTAACATGAGCGGAATTGGTGTACTTGACCAGTAGTGAACTCTCAGTTGTGTTCGATAGTCGGTTACGAGTTCCCATATCTTACGCAACCTTACCTTTTCTTACTATGGGCCAAATTGCGGAGGAAAGCAGAATCACTGTTTTTCGTAGAACTCACTTTTGCTACTGGAGAGTACCTTCCACCAGGTCAGAGCCATGGATCCAAAGCCTACTAGTTAGCTTTGAAGGTTTAGGCTTGAGAGAAATCTTGAACTGAACAGAGCACTCCCGCCTATTGATCTTACGGCACCCTTATCTTTTGTTGGACTCTCAGGTTCACGCCAACCTAAAACGAAAACAGGGGAAAGAAGGTAAATAAGAAAATCCTAGAGTTCATAGGGATCCACCACATAGTAACGAGGCCACGGTTCAAGCACCGGCTCACGACAGGGCTTGATCATACCTGGACCTACTTCATTTTGACTCCTGTAGGTTAGGTTACCGATTTTCCTCCGACGAATCCGACGATGACTCTAGGTGAGGGACTTAGGCCTATCAACGGCATTCTGGACCTGCCTTTCTTCTCACTTGATAACAGATCATCTAGCTCTCTTTTATAGTATAGTCAAAGTCTATCTGGGCACGGAAGCTAAGCGGGCTAATAAAAAGGCTTAATAAGATGAGTGGGGAAGAAAAAGTATAGCATTCATTCCGAACTGATTCTCAGAATCGCTATTAGATGCTTCTGCAGATTCGTATGTTGCTCTAATTGAAGCAAGGGCTAAGGGTTCGGTGGGTGGGTGTAGGCTTCGGTGGAGTTCCAGACCTGGCCCATTGCTCTCTTACTTCGGATTCCCCTTTCCTTTCTAACTATTGCGAGTAATATGGCTTAAGGCTTTCGGTTCCATCGATTAGTGAAGGGGATTCAATTCATGCTTGGACTAACTATTCATGCGATAGGTCATACATTTCAAGAGAAATTGAAATACATTAAAAATCTATTCGTTTCAGTTCCACTTATTTTATTTCTTACTGGCTATTCTTCCTACATATTGATGTTTGCTTCAATCACATTTTAGCTTGACGTTCTTCTCCTTCTTGGGGGTCGACTTGTAGTAGCAGGCATACAGGACGAGGCCGAACAGCGCACCGAGGCCATTGGGGATCTGCAGTGCACGAACGAAGACAAGAGCCGGCACGGTTAGAGAGACACTCTCAAGTTATATAAGATTTGGTTGGAACCTGAAGATGGAGATATTACTGACCGTGACGTAGAGGTCGAATTTGATGAGAGCATAGGACGTCCAGCAGACGCCGTTGAGGAAGCTCACCAGCGACAGGAAGAAGGGCATGTACTCGACGCTCTTGGTCTTGATCACTTTACCCTGCACGCAACCCACAATACACATTAATTCCTCCCCGCAAAAATATATATTCATTAATTCCAAGCACAGGATGCAACAGCTCGAGCGTTCCAAAAAATTTATATATATTACACAGACATAGGTAATTAACAAGATTGATTATATGTTCGATGTAAAATGTAAATAAATTCAGCAGGTAATATTGGTGAACTCTACACCTGGACCACATGACCCACGAGGAGAAACCGACATACAGGATCCCTTTTCCGTTTCAACGTGATCATCTCACAGAGTTGGCAAGGGAAGATCACAAAAAGCACAGACTGGTACAGGGACACATGTACTATCTCCATCCAAGAACACATGATTCAAAATCTGGCACACCTGAAACTTGCATCCCCTAGGTGAACACATATGTTTATGATGAAGCTGAACATGGCAGATTTCATTAGATGAAATATTCCTTCCGTTCCAGACCCGTCACTCAACAGCCAACGAGTTTGGCGAGAACAACAGAACAAGTTTGGTTGGCTAATAAATTGTACAACAGAACTGCCTGTATTGAATGCAACTGCAAGTAACCAAGGATACCGCATCGATAATCAGAGGACACGTAGGGGCTACGGTATCTTTTTAGGTAGAAACGAACAATAGGCCTTTTGACGGAACATAGAGCAACATGTTCTTGGGATGTGCCACACGCACACCATGACAGTTTAGCCCAAAAGGTAGCACGTTGGTTTTGACTGGTAAAAAGGGGGAAAGAAGAGATTTGACACGTGCATTACCACGTAATTAACAGCCCGCAACAACAACAAACAGATCGAGAAAAGCAGCGCGTGATGGATCGATGGGTATGTGTATACGTACCATGATGGTGAGCGGGGAGGCGTACATTGCCGAGCCGAATATGACGCAGAGGATGCCGTAGAACACCCAGAGCATGCAGTTGAGCAGCGTCGCTAGGTACGGGTCCGACTTGAACTCCTCCACGTCCTTGTTCTTGATGATCCGCCAGAACGTCGGCCTGCACATGTACAAGCAAAAAGCAAGCGCCCCCTCATCAGAATCAAACCCTAATTACCAACCACCTTCCATAGAGAGTAGACTAGACAAGCGGACGAGGGGGATGGCGGCGGCGGCTTACACAGGGGAGAGGAAGAGGCCGAAGGAGATGACATTGCCGATGATGCCGACGACGTTGCGGGCCGCGTCCGGGGAAATCATCTTGCTCGCCGCGAGCGGGTGGGGAACACACTTGGGATTGGTTTGGATTGGACGGCGCACGCGGCGAAAGGGAGGGAGAGAGAGAGCAAAAGCAATTGAGATTTGGGAGTCGGTTGAGGTCGAGGGATTAGCTTATATAGATAGACGCGGCGGGGGCGCGGTGTTTATCCGGTCTCGTGTTAGATCCTATGATTTGGTTAGTTAGCCTACGAGAACAAGTCACAAGTTTTGAGTTTTACTATGCATCCAGTTCGTTGCTATCTCTATCTTTATCTACATGGATATTAACACGCACTATTCTTGAGAGTCAAGACACCGTTTTGCTTTAAAGAGCAAAAGAAATCCCAGATAATTACTAATGCACCGTTGAGTACACAGATTCTTTTCCTGTTCGTACTGGAGTATAGTAAGGAAAAACTGCTTGACCGAATCAAGGTCAAGATAACTAGTGTGATTCCTACACTGGGAGAATCGTGGATATGTAGGGAATAGAGAAATTCCACCCGCCTAAGTAAAGAACTGTTACAAATAAAGAGGAAACTAATAAGGATAAGTAAGAAACAAGAAAAAAGAAACCATATTTGATACCGGAATATTCGGTTTGATAACCTGCAACTAATTCCCCCTCTGGGTAATCTTTCACATTCGGCCAAAGAAGAAATTCGAAAAACTAGAAAGCCTATAGGCTGACGCCAAAGATTCCATCAAAAAAAAACCATATTTTGGCTGTGCTTCAACTATATCAACTGTACTTGAACTGTTAGATAATCATAGTCGATAATAACATCACAGCTCCCACCGCTATTGCAAAACCGTACATGAAACCTTAGCTTGGCTCCTCTATGATCAGAAAAAAAGGACTGTTTCGGTATTATCCCCCTGGGCGTAGATAGAATTAGGTAAGATAAAAATAGATTGGAAAGTCCTAAATTAGACCAATTCCATTCCGTCTGCTAGAATAAGAAAAAAGTGCTTCCGAATTGATCTCATCCTTTAGAATGCGAATTTCTCTTTGTTCAGTAATAACTTAATCTTGCAATAAAACACTCTTGCTTGGAAGGTATGGTAAAGGTAAACTGTTTCTATTAAAAAAAAAAGAGAGTGCTAAAGGAGTCATTCAGAAGTGAGTGAAGGGGCGCAGAAAAAAGCTCATTTCTTTCATTCAGGAATGGACACTGGACCAGAATGAAATGTGGGAATATCGGGATTGGCAGATTTGTTATATTGAAATAAGCCTCAACTCAACACGACTAGTGAATTCAAATTATAGTCACTTGCGGATTTATTCAAATTGTTGTAGTGTAGTATTGTGGTTTTTCAGTAAAGACCCCGACCTATAAATATTCACAGCCCGGCTCATACGGGCGGACAATATTCACCCAGAGCCCCGTTGCGACCGCAATGCTGTTCTTGAAGGACCTTACCTTAGAGCAAAAAAAGGGAATAGAAGTTAGGAAGACTACTGACGTAGGGCGGCGGGTGAGCTCAACCTCGAACCAAACAAGCAACGGATTGAGCAACTAGCGCGAAAGCCGTCGCGCTTGTTTGTGGCGCATCCGTTTTCTTGCTCCATCGTTATTAGTTTCTATTCTCTCCCTGCACGAACCTCGGTCCAATCAATTTGTTTGGAATTGGGGTTAGGACCGGTTAGAACTCCCATTTCCCGATCGGAGGTTTGAGCTGCTATGGCAAGCTTTTTTTCCGAATAGTGGGTATGGGGAACCCACCGTACCAACACGATTGGCTGGTGTTGCTGATACCGGACCCGTTATAACCCCGATTGGAAGGGCAGGCCAGTCTGAGGCTCTGGGGATGCGAGGCCATTGAAAGTTAGTATCCCATATTCTATGACGGAGATAGAGCATTAATTGCAGTTTTCACCCCCACCTTAACGACCGAGGGATGAAATCTTTCGACGACTAGGGAGGCGTCACCCGAGGCCGATTCCAGTGGATCACTATAGAATCTTCTAGAAGCAAGCCTGGTTCTCCGGGCACTATGGTAGGACGTGGATCGATCATGACGAGAATGGACTTCTCCGTCATGTAATGGTTTAGAAGAGTCACGGTCCTGTTCCCCGCCGGGCTTTTTCCCTTCTCGACTAGACGAAGGAGATATTCATTCCATTCAGGCAGGTGAGGAAGGGCGGCGTCGGCTTGACCCTGTCTTCTCTCTTGGTCGGGTCGGAGGCTAAGTTTCTCATTCAGTGGTGAGGTGTTCATAGAAAGCAAGGCCTCGCCCAACGAGTGGCGGATTTGGTTTGGATGGGGTCTCGCTTGGGCGCTGGGGAGATCCATAGATCTGGATAGAGTCTTTCTCGCTCAGTAAAGAAGAGTACGCGCGCTACGGCTTACGCAGTGGATCTTCGGGCAACCAACCCGGCACATCCAATTCCGATCAACAACTTGGAGGTATGGCTGAGTGGCTTAAGGCATTGGTTTGCTAAATCGACATACAAGAAGATTGTATCATGGGTTCGAATCCCATTTCCTCCGGCACGGAAGTAGAACGGGCGGGCGAAATTACGTGAGAGAAAGAACCTAAGATTGATGGAGTCCGCCGTCGGACAGAATAGCACAGCTTAGTGACTAGGAGCGGAGCGCCCCTTTCTTGTTCTTGGTGGCGTCTATAGCGAAGAAGACCTTCCCGAACCGCCCTAATTAGGTCTCTCTTCGTCAGCCCCTTGACGGGGCAACGGGGGGTTCTCGAAAAGACGATAGAGGCCATCTTGCAATGCCAAGGGAAGCCCTTGGACAGCCTATCCTCTTTCCTGGATCTTAAATTGGATCTGGAGCACCCCGCAAAAATAAAGACGGCTCTCAGCCCATACTTAAAACGGTATGGGCGGGTTTATAAGGAATAAAAACCTTCCGTCGATTTATCCACACTTCCATGACTTCTAGAGGAAAGCTAACTGCTTGCTGGCTGGGAGCTGTATGAGCGGTAACGTCCACGTACGGCTCCGTGAGAAGGTGGACGGAAATGGCCTTGTTGTACCTCACTCCCGTCTTCAATGGGGTCTGCTCTTTTTTTTTTAGGAGAGTATGCCAATATGATCTTAATGAGGTGCGGGGCTTTGCATCTGACATTCGTTGGGCTTTCCTCTGCGGGAGCCCGCGTCCCGGCCTTTTTGTGCAATAAACCCCTCCGGCCGAAGACTAGTGATAGGTGGTCCCGCGGAGCTTTCGGAGAAGGGTAGCCTAGTGTGTAAGCACAGCAATGAACCGCGGCGAACCCTCAGACGACCTTCTAAGATAAGGGGGGGAGATCCTCAGTAGTGGTGACCCTTTGACTCTTCCACTGACTTATATATGTACCGAATGCTCATACGGGAAAGTGAACTCCTGGGTCTGGAACCTGGGGGTTGCTCCGAGAAAAAATCCTTTCTTTCTCGTCCACTCCAGGGGGTGCGGACACACCTGCGCGGATTACAGGTGACGGTTACAAGAATGGCGGGGAAGTGAAGAGTACCCGACGACATTCAGGGATGAATGTAGACCCATCGGGCGGGGATAATCATTCCGGTCCTGGGAGAGGTGGCGACACCAGTCTGAGCTGAGGGAAGCCAGCCAATTGAGTCACTGAAACGACCGCAGGAGGCGCACCCTAAGCCCAGCTTCTCGGAGCTGCTATTGCGAAATACGGCTTCCTTAATATCCAAATTTCAACAAGGGGGCTGGGCTGCTCGCCTTCATAGAAAGGCGACCGGGCCTAGATTAGATGTTCGCCTTTTTATAGAATAGAAAGAGAAGGTAAAGGGGGGGTTTGGAGATTCTTGAAAGAATGCATGGCTTCCTCCTATTCCGCTTCAACAGAAGCCCTTAAAATCCTGCTGCTATGGCAGCAAGGGTTATCCATTTCATAGGCGAGGGTGGGGGAGAAGCAAGCCGAACCTCTGATCGACCCGGACAC